CGAGAGTCATGATGATATTACTGAGGAACGTCTTTATCAGAACATTTTTGCTTCTCACTTTGGGCAGTTAGCAATAATCTTTCTGTGGACGTCCGGAAATCTGTTTCATGTAGCTTGGCAAGGAAATTTTGAGGCATGGGTACAGGACCCTTTACACGTAAGACCCATTGCTCATGCAATTTGGGATCCTCATTTTGGTCAACCAGCTGTAGAAGCCTTTACTAGAGGAGGTGCTCTCGGCCCAGTGAACATTGCTTATTCTGGTGTTTATCAGTGGTGGTATACAATCGGATTACGCACCAATGAGGATCTTTATACTGGAGCTCTTTTTCTATTACTTCTTTCTGCTATATCTTTAATAGCGGGTTGGTTACACCTACAACCAAAATGGAAACCAAGTGTTTCGTGGTTCAAAAACGCCGAATCTCGTCTTAATCATCATTTGTCAGGACTTTTCGGAGTAAGCTCCTTGGCTTGGGCAGGACATTTAGTTCATGTAGCAATTCCGAATCAAAGCTGCAATTCTGCTTCCATCACATCTGAGTCACCAAAAGCAGGACATCTACCTAAGACCGCTCAGCTCGTGCTTGCTACCCAGCTAAGTATAAGGGCCGCTTTCTCCTAGACTGAGAGCAATACGCATCGCCTCACCGCTCAGCTCGTGATCGCTTCCTAGCAATCACATCGCTTCGCTCACACCGCTACGCTTCACTCTGGATAACTACCTAGCTATCCAGAGCTTGCTTCGCTCACACCGCTACGCTTCACTCTGACTAACTACCGCCGCTAGCCTAATTAATGACCTCGCTTGCTTCGCTCAGCCCAGCCAGGGTTCAAAGGCTATCTCCGCTACACGCCAACAAGAGATAGCAGCATTAGTGGTTATGTAAGCATAGTGATATACTAAGACGATTTCCAACTACGTGCCAGCTCCTCTCAGGCTTACCACCGCTTCGATACGCGCTAGGGAACTCTTTTGTTAGCTACGCATGCCACAGCGCGCCGCCTTTTCTTTTGTTCTTTAAGAGAGCGAGAGCAAGAGAGCCTCACCGCTCAGCTTCACTCTTACGGCACTACCTAGCTAGCCTAATTAATGACCTCGCTTGCTTCGCTCAGCTCGTGATCGCTCATATGCTCAATCATACTAACTTCAAGCTCTGCTTGTGCGTGGCTATATAAGTCAGATTCGAACACCGCTCGTGATCGCTTCTCTGCTTCCCACTTCTCTTCGCTCCTCAATTCCTAACTAAACTCATGTACTACTAGCATCATACCCGTTTAAGCATAGTCGCTCGTCTCGATAACGCTGTCACGCGCGGGGATGCGTTAAGCGTATTAGACGAATATTCGGTTGCTCGGTTGCCAGGACATCTACCACTTCAAGCTTAGCTCAGCAATCACTTCTTGCACGAACACCGCTCGTGATCGCTTCCTAGCAATCACTTCACTCCCCGCTAGTTCTTTATACTTAGCTGATGAGAGTCGAAGATGACATGCATTAACGCATGGAAAGCTTAGCTCTGCTTTCGGGAAGTCCACAGCCAGCGGAATAAGTAAGTCCACGCTGAAAGCTTAGCGCTACGCTTCACTCTGTATAACGTAAACGCTAGTAATCGCTCACACCGCTCAGCTCGTGCTTGCTTGGTAGCAATCACTTCTCTGTGATCATGCCCTGATTTATTGATTGAACTGAGGCGTATAGGGTCATTGATTCGAATCCACATTTCCAGAAAGAATGCTTTGGATGGCAGCTTCGCTCCAGAAAGTACCACTAGACAGCAATATAAATGGATAACCTTGGTATTCCACATTAGTAGTGTCATCGGGAGAAGCTCCTGCTTTGATGCTGGGAGTAGGTTCCGGCTGCTCTTTCTGTGATGCTATTTCGACCTCGTAAAGATATTAGGGGTTTCACACTGACATTGAGACAGAAAACATTCGATCAGTTTCCCAGCGTGACACGCTATGATCACCGTCAAAGACAGGATTCGAGGCCTTTGTCCCCATTGCTTGTTAGTTAAGTAGGGAGAGAGAACGCCCCATCTCTTGATAACGAAGATAACTTTCACAGCAAGCACAAATGCGCGAGAAGCTTCATTATTATTTAAATGGAAAGGGTCTCCCCGGGAAAGCATCATGCCTGACTTGCCCCTGCTTTCCAAAATGGCAGACCATGAAATGAATATGAGAAATGTGGCCTACCTATAGAAGGAATCTTTCGTTACTAGAACCCCTTCCTAGTGACTGTAAGCGAAATGCATTTAGTGAACGCCTGGGGGAGTTCAATATTTTTTATGTATAGCTTATCTCTATCTAAACGAGTAAGTCTTCCAGTGGTCTCTTTCCCACCCAAAACCATCCCTTCCAGCGTTAGCGCACAAGAAGGAGCTTTTGGCAGTGAGTCGAAAGTGAGAAGCCCTCTCCTATAACGGACTATTTCCACTCTTCTCTGAGTGCCTTCAACAGTGCTTAGGTAGCGCTCACAGCGAGATAGGCAGCTCAGCTTACTTTTATTCCTACCCTAATGTGTCAAGAATAGAATAGGTAGCACAGGTCAGCAAGCAAGCATAGCTAGATCTAAGGTATCTGGATCAGAAGGTATATCCTACCCCAACCCACCACCCTTCTTTCTTGGTTCTTTCTACTCTAATATGTGACCAGAGAAATGGAGATAGGAGAGTCTCGATCATGTGAGATAATTGGGTATGGAAAACGGAATCACATACGAAAGATTGATGCCGGTGCTCGGTCAGTCAGGAAGTCAGAAAATGATACCATCGATCATCCTATTCCGTTGTTTGGTTCTTCCATTAGCGTGTGCCAGTAAATCATAGTTGAAAGAAGCTCGTGTGTTGCATTCCCCAGAGGGGGCCCGGGGAAGGTTCACTCATCATCGATTGGCCCCCCACGGAAAAGCTGCTTTGTCGGCCCATCCATGAATGCCCTGCCCTAGCTGAGATGTCAATCTAGCCCTTCCTAATTAATCCGGTTTGTCAGAAAGGTATGTGATTCGTGTCTCTTCGAAGGTTGGTTTCGATTGGCTGCTTTGTGTTCTTATTCCAGACTGGAAATAGAACTCAGAATCACCTTGACGAGTCCGTAGCTCTTTTGGGAGCCAACACTACGAACCCCATAGCAAGGCCTACAGCACCGCTATGAGAAATCCCAGTCCAGTAACCTGGGCAAGGAATTTCACCTCTTCCTTCCCCGCCCTCTTTCCCTTGGCTGCTTTTCTTTCGCGCTATGGTTTTCGCTGCTGTTAGGGCTTCTGTATTTGGCCTGCGCTACCCCCCTAACTAGAAAACAAAGCAAGAGATGGCGCAGGAAAGAACGTTGCTAGAGCAGTTGTGAACAGTTTTTCCTGATATGTCTTGCAAAGGAGATAATATACTGAGGCCACATCTAGAAAGCAAAAAATCGTCACTAATTGAGCTTCCGGAGAAAAAGCGGAAAGGCAAGTGTGGATTGACTAGCTCGACTTCCTTAATCTTTCTTTATTTAAGAGAGCAAGAGTACGCCTCACCGCTCGTGCTAACTACCCACCCTTCTCTTCGCTCATACTAAGCTACCCCAGCACGTCATTCTTGCATGCCACGCACACCGCCCCTTTAAATATGTCGTGCTAACTACCCAGTTAGCCCTTCTCTTCGCTACCCGGAGCCTACTCTTTCTCTTGCATAGCTCAGTCCTTGCTATGGTATATGACATATAATGCCTTGTCACGAATCGAATAAAGGAAGGGAGCTGGTTCGAGTCCAGCTCGTGACTAGGAGAGTACCCTTTCTCGGAGTAGAGATCCATAGGCCCACTGGAGCTTTCTGAAGAGTCAAGTATAGAGTGATTGCGTGGGCTTAGTGTCAGGTCCGGCAACTCAATCAATAACGGTCCATCATGGTCTCACTCAATGCGGAAAGGAAGAAGTCAACAGCGGACAATAACTCCATAACTAATTCCCATCTAAGTCAATCACTCTATTAACAGCGTACGCGGATAACAACAAGTCAATAAAACAATCAGTCTATGCGGGCATAACATAGAGCGATGAGGCAACAAAAGAACATAAACGTCATGCGGGCACAGCAGCCTTCTTCTGCTTCTGATCTATCCCTTCTTCCGATCTCAAACTCTCACTCATGGATACCTCTTCCCCAACTCAATCAGTCACGGAGGGGGAGAGTCAAGAGGCAGGGCGAAGTGGTGGAGGAGAGTGAAGTCAATAAGGCGGGAACCACTCTATTCGCGGAGGGAAGAATTAACCAATACAATCACGGGATTAAAACAAGAGCTCAGGAGATGATCGATTAACTAACTCAATAGCTCACTAAAGAGATGTCCGGGCCTGGGATGAAGTCAAGTGATGCTATGGGGGTTCCGGAGTTGGAGTTGTATAGAAGGGAAGGAGATGAAGAGTTGAAGGCTAGAGGCAGTTGATGCTATGGGGTTACGGGTAGGCCTAAAGTGATGTTATTAGGGTTGTGTCCGGGCCTGGGCACTGTTAAGCAAAGAGCTGTTGGGGCCTCAGTCGTCTAACTAAAGTAGTGTCAGCCTCATCTGTGCATTAAAGAACTCTAACCAAATAACAGTAACAAACAAGCCTTTGGAAATTTTGATACCCAATCCCACTAATGAGTAGGCAAGATGGCTTTAGAGCAGGTGTGCTGACTTAGCCTTCGACTTCTGGCTCTTGAACCAAGAAGACTTATAGTTCTGCTTCGACAACAAGGACTTCAGGTTCTAACTCTACTTCTGGTTCTACTTCCGATTTTGCCTCGCACTAGCCCTTCGCCTTCGACTTCGACTTTCAAGCCAACTACTTCTGCTGGTTCTGGTTTGACTGCTTTCTCTGCTTATTTTCAATATATAATATATATTGAATATTGAAAGCATAACATTGGTTAAAGCAAGCTAGAACCAAGCCAGGTAGCTAGAACCCATCACTTTATAGTGTGGTTAGCAGCAGATAGAGTATATCCAAGTCGACTTTTCCGTGCTTACGCTCTCCTTGGTGATGATATTGTCATCGGGGACCCAGCCGGTGGCTAGTGCCTATCGTGATATTATGGCAGAATTAGGGGTAAGTATCTCACTCCCAAAATCTCTTATCTCTAATTGAGGTGCACTTGAATTTTCAAAGAAATTCTTTGTGGACTCTCGGGATCTGTCACCTGTGTCAGTTAAAATGATTAGGTCGTCTAGGTTCTCTGTGACCCATATGGCCGTATTGAAAACAGTTGGATGTCGTAATTTATAGACCTCCTTGAGATTAAGAGGAGCTGGTTTCCGACGATATTCGTCAAAGTCAGGACATTTCAAATCAATAATAACTATAATCTACATTGGTTCCGCTCGGGCTATATACCTCGGAAGACCGATTTACTATTTTCCTCTCAAAAGCAAACTGCACTCTATGAACAGTACAAGCTACGCAGGGCAAAGAGTCACTATGTTCCCCAATCATGGTTTCGTAGCCCGTGTCCCGCCGTAGTTCCCCTAACGAGGTTAGATTGTGTCGCTTATCGGCTGGCGACAGGCGCCTCAGCCAACTACAATCACTCCCGCCATCTTTCAGCCTCTCCTTCGCTTCAGGCCTTCCTGGTAGGATCGGTATATGCTCTCCTTCCGCTCTGGATCAGTACGATACACGCCCTCCCCAGGGGTTAGTGTAGCAAGGTTGATCATTGTCTACAGACCTGAAGGCCCTCACCCTTCCCCCTCTGGATGAGATGCCCCTAAGGACCTGACTCAGAGCTCTCGCAAGGCGCAGAGGAAAAACAAACCAATTTCCAGAAGGCACGACTTTTTGAATCACTTATAGAAAGAATTCAACTTCGTTCACAGCTCCTTCGGACCCTCAAATATGAATAAGGAAGGAAGCATCTCGAAAGTGACAGTCAACTCTTCCTGGTAGCTTAGCTAGGGATTGATGAAGCAAGGAAAGCATTGGTTGCCATATCAACCCGGCTGAGAAAGGAGTGAATGTAGGCCTTCGTTCAATTCCACTTTCTTCACATAAAATCTTCATAGCTAATAGTAATGAAGAAATGCGGATAGGCAGTCCTTCTCCTCACTCGAGCTAGGCTTCGGGTAAGGATCACAAATCAAGAGATCAAAGGAGTTCGGATTCGTAGATTGATAACTCGGGCAAACAGAGAAAAGTGAGAGCATTAAGCCAATAAGCCGGTGAAGAAAGACTTTCGTCTCCTGTGGGTCCCCGTGGGTGAAGTGAACAGTATTCATTATTCACCTATATTCCCTTATCCTTATTCATTGCCCTTTCTGCTTGGTTCGCCAAGGCAGTAGTCAAGTTTGTCACGGAGGAGTCGAGAGCGAAGTGAGGATCGACAGCCTTATCATATAAAGTAATTGCAGATAGGGTTGCCTAGGATAAATAGATATTCAAATGAAATTCAAAAAAACCTTCATCGCTTCGTCCATGAGCGGTCCGCCGAACACACCGACCGATAGCAGTTAGCTGACCGAGCGAGCTTGGCAAGTCCTATTTGTGAAATTCTTAATGAAACGCTTGCAGCCTTTGCTAATCCATTTCCTCTTACAGTGGCCTAGTAATAAGCGGGCTAAGGCATTGAAGGGAAATGTCCACCCTGGCGCGTCAGTCATTTCTCTTCCTATTTTCTTTTCTTTCTCCTGCCAGACAGTTTTCACTCCCTGTTCCTTAAAAGGCAACTATTCTTTAGGTTAGGGAATAGCAAAAAGCTAGTGAGTAGGAAAGCTGTTAACCAATCTTACCAATGAACCAATTAACTCAATAACTGAGCTAGGAAGGAAGGCAATCCACCAAGGCACGTTAATAAATGACTTTTAGCTTTACACTTTGTTGATAGCACTAGCCTGTTGATGCAAGGAAGTGATTTAGCACCTTTAATGATGTAGGGCATGGGGTCGAAAGCAAGGCAGTCAAACCAACTCTCAAACGAGCTCCCGGCGGTTCATTCATCTGACCATAGACGAGAGCTACTTTTGATTCTGCAAGATTTTGTTCATTAATCACTCCGGATTCTTTCATTTCCATGTAAAGACGCAAGCGCCTCACTCCCGAGAAGAGGTAGATAGGCCGAACCTCTTTGATCTATAGAATCGAATCGATCGTCAATTCTGGCACCCTTCCAACACAGAATAGAATCGCCGCCTCCTTCAACACAACCCCACGGAGCGGTTCGCTCCCATTTCCTTCCTTCCGTAGTAGCGGGATCCAGGGTACAACGAGACCGCAACTTCGACTTATTCCACGGGGGGGGGTTCGAACCCGCGACTTCTGGCGTGACGGACCAGCACTCTAACCCACAACGCGATTTCCCGCCGAAACGCTCTCTCAATGAGAGCTCATACTAAAAAAAAAGTCAAGTTTCCTTTATCATTCACTTTTGAAGCAACTGTTTAAGACTGATAGACCGCTTTATTACTATAAATAAGGTTACAGCGAATTACTATACTCGGTCACTTAGCCAACCTTTTTGATTGAATACAGTCACTAAGCGCTTC